ATATGAAGGTGAGCCACACGCTTACATGGAACCCTGGAAATGCGCTAAAAAGCGCTGATAGAAATCTGCCTGATGCCCGTTTTGTTGGATATCCAGGAACCAGGCGCGAAGGGTGTACTCTAACAGATCCTTTTCAAAAGGAGAGCTGGGATCTGTTAGATTGAGTCTTTCCAAAAGGTCATCAAGAAAATCCAGAGCTTCCCGGCTGTATATGCTTTAACAGATAAAGACTCTTTGTTTGACGGGCTACTCTCAAAGCAGCACGACCTCGCTTCCTCCCGAAGCTGCCTAGTTACACAATGCAGTTTTTTCTAGAGACGAGGATAACCAGAGCGGGTCAACGAGACTGGGACCGGTAGACGCTCATGCGGAAAACAGTGAGATGGATCCTGACGATGTCAACTTCCCATGATCAATCCTTTATACCCGCAAGAGCCAAGCAGACCAGGTGTAAGATGAAAGTCTATTTCTCCACTACCCTTCGTAAGGCTCTATCAAGCCTAATTACCAATCCCTAGTTAGTAAGCCGACTTCTTCTATTTTCAGTCATTTGACACTCTTTGCTCTAATCAATAGTTGTAATTTGACTTGCTCTTTAAAAGTCTTGACTCTAGACCAGCAGGTTGGCTTACTCCAGCAGTATGAAGATAACTGGCCTAGGCCCACTTTAAAACGTGCCTGATCTGATTCGCCAGCTGGATCGCCCATGGAAGCATTGGAGATAGTTAGAGCGTGAGGAAGCGCAAAATCTCTGCAATCAGATGATCGTACTTTCTTTGACTTCAACCTTTGAGATCTTTTCCCACTAGAGGAATTCTCGTAAGCTAAAAAAACCACTAATACTGGCAAAGACACACCATTAAAAACGGTGTACACCGGCCAACAAACTCGTTCTAGAGCCTTAGTAGTAGAAGTTCCCTTACTGCACCGTGGGGATTGGGAATTTCTCATCCTGGAGGAAATGATTCAGAGGTTGGTAGTTTATGACTAACCTCATTTTCCCTCGAACTTGTTCAGACCTCTTGTTGACATAGAATGCTTCACATGCCCATTGTGAGTTTGAGACTTCAATGAGATCAGCTGCCAACAGATCTTGGCATTCCGCAATTGCCATGCTTTGTTGATCTGGATTCATCCCGGAATGACTGGCTTTGGTAGGATTGCAATCTTCGTTCTTTTTGAAAGGAAGCTTAATAATAAATTCTTCATTCTGCCACAAAGGGGTTGAGCATTTCTGTAGAAACTCTTGATGAGAGTTTGCACATGATTGGATTATGATCATCTCCTTAAATTGATCCATGGGATCTGCTTCTTGCTGTAAGTAAAGCCTCGGGACATCACAGTACGGTCTGAATTGCTGCTTGAACTTAAGGCCATGGGGAAGAATCTGGAAATGCTTTAATTGGCTGTAGATATCAAAACCAATAAGCAAATCTTTGCCTGGAAGTTCCGTACCAATTAACTTGGTAGAAACTTTGCATTGTGGAAACAACTGTATAGTGATTGGTTGTTTCGTGATCCAATGAGTTTCAAAAAGAGTGTCTGCTGCTGAGTTGAACTTCTTTGTAAATGGAGTCCCAGCTTCCATGTGGATAAAGAGTCTCCGATTGCTCCTGTCTGGGTCACCTTCCCCCTCCCAATCCAAAGATCGAAAGGAAGAAGTGGTGTATATAGCCATGATCCTTTCATTAGACTTAGATCTAGAGGAAGAAAAACAAGCTAATGCTTTATACCCCGCACCCGCAACCCGAGCAAGAGTAGTTACTCTACACCCGGGGTGCTTCATATGCACAGCCATAAGGTCAAAGGGGTGATGGGCACTGAGTAAGGATTTCACTGAAATCCACTTTCTGATCCTTCACTCGAAAGCACTTGGAAAATGAAGCCCTCTTCGATCAGGGACCTATGATATCATAACCCCCAATCTAGAAAGAGACTCTTCCTACACCTGCGCGACCTAGTTGACAAGCATAATGAGTTCATACTATTACAAAGCATGCTACGCGCCTGTTCTTTCGTTCCTCTCCTAATATACATCTATCATAAAATTTCTTTTATGATGTTAGAAAACAAAATAAATTTCCCTATAGGATAATCTATTTCTTGCTATTAGAATCTCATTTCTTTTTTCCCATGCTGTTAGTTGGTTAACAACCAAGAAAAACCATTTCTATTTACCTACAAGCCCTTCTTCATTTATAAAGGAAGAGGCGGAACGACAGAGTAACCAAAAATGGAATGCAACGACAGCCCATAGTCGCACTTACGCAACTTATGCGAGAGTTGGTTGGCATCATTCATCCCCCCCAAGAACAAATATACACTCCTGCTCAGCAGCAGGAGCAGGCCATTGCTTGTGTACAGAGCTGGCAGAAGGGGAGTAGAGTGGCACATGCCTATGATTATTTTAGACACAGAGCACAGAAGGTTATTTGGGCACAGATCATATGGAAACCTTTTCTTCCGCCAAAATCTTCTTTTGTGCTATGGCTAGGCCTGCGAGGCAGACTACTTACTAGAGACAGATTGGACTTCCTTCACATTGATCAGACTTGTGGATTTTGTGGCCTGGAGATAGAGACAGTTAGACACCTGTTCTTTACATGCCCTATGTCTAGGGCCATCTGGCAACCTGTTAGAGCTTGGACTCGGATGCGAAGGGAGATGAACACTCTGGAGGCTGCTGTTAAGTGGCTAAGGAAGGAGGCTAGAGGTACTACAGTTCCGGCGAGGGTACGGCGACTTTCCTTTGCTTGCACTGTATACTACATCTGGCTATCACGGAACCGTATGTTTTTTGATGGTCTACTGCCTAGCCCGAGAGAGGTATCTGCTCTCCCTGAATCCGCTTCTTCCTTCTGTCTGCCACCTTCGGAGGTGTTATGGACCATTAAGATCTATCAATGTCTTGAATAGCGTACTAAGCTCCTATAGACCTTCTGGTGTGAGACTCAGCTCGGAGGATTCGAACCAAGCCGATAAGAAAGAAAATGAAGCTCGACCGTGAGGGACCAAGGAGAAAGGGTCAGTTTTCCCGCTGGGATTCAATGACTCAACTAGCCCTCTTCTTATCAGTCGATCTCCCAAAGGTCGCCTCGGGAAGAAAGAACGAGACTGAAAGGTATGTAATCATAAATAAAGAACTTTACTCACTTTCGTAAGGTATGTTCGTGCCGGTCCAGCTACGCTCACATGAGAAAACAACCGTAGGTTTCAAAATTCCAACTATCAACTATCCTACGATTAAATCAACCCCTCGAAGCCCGACAGCTAGACATTCATAGTTAGGTTAGCGCGGTAAGCCCGATCTAGTCTGAGTCTCTGCTATGGCACTCTTAGAGGGTCCCGTTCTATGAACTTCACACTCTTTTCGATATGGCTAGCCGCTCTTTCCTATCTACTTTCTTTATAGATATGTAATCTGAGATTCATAGGCATCAGACTAATCAGACGCAATACCTAGAGTCTGCACGATCTGCATTTTCAGATAAAAGAAAAGAATACCGGTCCTGATCTAAATGGAATGAGTGCTTTCCAGTAGTTAAGCCCGTCTATCCCGACAAAGAGGTACGTACCCCCGCGCCTACGAAATCCAATCCAACTGTGGGCATAAGCACTCTGAACCCCGGCCTTTCCCCAATCCTCTCTATCGCAGGAAGCGAGTTTACTTACGAGCTTACAGGTTGTCTTATCGGGCTTACTCTGCCAATCTTCCTTTCTTTCAGAACCTCGGGTTTCTAGCTATTATTAGTACGCCCCGTCTGGTTTAAACTCGAGAAAGAGAAGATCAAGCAGAGGGGCAAAGAATCTGTCTCTTGATGATCGTCAGACATTTAATACCACATATGGGAACCTTACTTGGCTTCTCCGGGTCAAGGAAAAACCTTAATTGAAGCCTTGATAAGTGCTTCGGACATGGATGCGCTTTGCTTCCGTTTTGGTAGCTTTGAACTGGTTCCCACCCTGGAGGAAGCGCCAGCTTAGTCTTCTGGGCCTTTCTCATGAGACTGACATGCTCGTGCTTTCCTCCGCTCAATAAGTAGGGCGGGTGTACCAGATCGATCAGAGAAGTGCCAGTGGCGGCGGCTGATGTTAATGTAGCGATTCTCTTTCGACTTCGAGTAAAGTAGCTAAGGTTTTGAATACATGGCATAGCCCAAAGCACCAAAGCGCAGGTAAGGTTCTTTCGTTAATTTCCTCAGGAGAGCGGGTAATCGCCCTTTAGAATAGGCATCGGGGGAACTTCTACCACGGTGATGAGGAAGATGAGTGCCTTGGAATTTAGACCTCTTTCAAAAATGACCACCACCTTGTGTAATCACCGCGAAAGGAGTGGCTTGAGAAGTTTCTGAGGCAGCTTTCAAATAGATTACTTGGGAAAATCATGAGCAAGAAGAAAAGACCTTTCTTGCATCACCGGCATTGAAAGAAATAGATGGATTGATGAAAGATGTTGGAAGGCTAAGATAAAGAAGTACCCGAAAGCCCTACCTTATTAGAAGATTAACCGGTCTGACTGGCCAAGCTTAGTCATTTCCCATCCCGCATCACTTCCACTTCTAATTCCTTAATGGTCCAAGGGTAAGGGGACTGAAGGTTAAGGAAGAAGGATCTACTGGTTGAGACTGACGTTCACTAGATAAATTCCCCTTATTTCGTAAATAAGAACATCCCTTCTAGGCTTTCTGCCAAACCTAACATGGGTTTACTAGTTGAATTAGGCTCATTCCTAGGTAGAGGAGACCTAGAGATCAAATAGAAAAGCAGGGGAGATAGAATACCTAGATAAGACGAATAGAAGCTCAGGGCATGAAATTCCTTTGATGGGCATATTAGGTCACTTCCTTCCTCAACAGCGGATTCAATAGCTTCTTCTTCTTGTGATTGCAGCCAATAGCTTCTTTTATGAGTTCATTCGAATTCTATTTAGAGAAGGAAAAAAAAAAGAGATCTGCCTTTTCACAGGAGAATTGGACAAATTGCTTTCCCTGACATCAAGAGTATAACACCGGATCGGATACAAGGACTCTAACTCTGCAGCGGACCAGCTACATGAATGTAATGGTTTCATTTGTCCTAAGGAAATTCCTAATCTTAGCTCGCGGCTAGAATTGCTGTCTTAAGGAATAGAGTCTCAGGCATACCTTAGAGAACTTGAGGAGAGGCTCACTGCCTTGTTTGAAAGGAAAAGATTACAGGCTAGCCTAAAGGCTGATTCGGATGATGCTTGAGCTACCTTAATAGCAACCAAGGAAAAGAGTCAAGAGAAGACCTTCTTTATACTTAGACATAGGGCCAGACCAGAGAGAGGAAAAGTAAGAACGAGTAGACTTCTCTATCTGTTGTTAAGGAAGTGGATCTAGAGAAAGAGGGTCAATGCCGGGTGTTAGCCCTGAAAGCAAGATAAGGAGAAGACGGCCATATCCTAATTCTATGATGCAACTACCACTGGTCCCCTAGCTCCAGTAAAAGCAGATGGAATCAAACTCAAGACATTCCAATTGTACGCAGCATGGTTATCGCATGGGCAGGGAAAGCAATCAGTCTTAAGTCCCGGGTAGTTTCTATTCCAAGGGTAGTTAAAGAAAGCAATCTCAATAAACAAGAGAGAATGACCCGGATTCGATGCTGCTTTTAGAACACCAACAATTAACATTGCCTCAATCAGTCACTCCAACTCACACCAAGAAGGGGATGCCAAAGGGCACTCTATGGAAGACTATCTATACACAAGGTTCTGAAAGAAATGATTGATTCAACGATCCAGCAAGAATGAGTTGCGCTTCCTTTACTTGCTTAGCCTTTCTTTGATCTTAGGTCTTATCCGCTCTCACAAAGAAAAGCATCTCCGGTCCCTAAGTCCAAGCAGAAAGGGCATCAAAGTCAGCGGCATATTCAATAGCATCTCGCGCAGAAAGAAGGCACGCATGACTCAGAGCCGATAAAGAGGAATTCCTATTTCCCGTGGAAGGGAAGCATTGCTTGCTCGGTCGGAAAGCACTCCTAAGCCGGAGGACTCTGCCTCCTTTTTCTAATCTAGCTAGAAAGGCAAAGGAGGGCCCCCATCTCAGTTTCTATTAGGGGATCCGCGGGCATATCTACTATTCCTGTCTCCGTGGAATCTTTCTTTGGGTTCGAATCCTCCTTGGTCGGATTTCCAATGGTACCGTCCTCAGAAGAAGGAGAGATGAGAAAGCGAATGCTTGAAACAAAAAGAGTAAGCGATGCCATTAAATCTGTTGAGTTTGATTAGAAATCACATAATATAAGAACGCACCTTTCACTTCTCTTACTGCAAGAGCGAAAATGGCATCGGTTATCCTATCCGACAACATAGGAGTAGTTAAAGCAAAAGGCTTTATTAAAGACTCTCGACACGTGAAAGCTCAAAGCAGTCTAGCTAAGCCAAGTAAAGCAGTGCCGGATACGGATTCCATAGTTGCTGATTCTCTTCCTTTAGAGTTGTCAATTCCTTCTTACTCCCGATCACTCTATTTGAGTGATTTAATTTAATTTAATTCAAGGGCTGAGAAGAAAGGTTATTTAATGCATTTCTTTTATTATTTATTCTTTTTCGTTTTTATAAATATCGTAATATAGCCTTCTGTCTTCGTTTCCGCTCTCCAAATTTATGACCCCTGAAGTAATCTTACAATGAACAGAAGTTTTTCCATTGTAAATTCGTACGGAGCAATCAACGAATTCCGGCGAAATAGAAGATCTACGTGACTCCTGTTAAAAAGAAAATCTCTCTTCTTCTTCATTCTCAAGAGGAATGCATCAACAAAACTGCCCTTCCATATAGATCGTCGTGGCATAAACTCAGAATTTCTTCCCTTCGATTCCGCCCCTACTTCAATGAAAGCTAGCTCCTACTCCTTCTCCTCCTTGGTCCTTTTGACATAACACTATCGGCTGCCTCCGGTCCGGGAGACCGGCCACCCTCTAGCCAGTGACTAGCTCCGCTATGGAGCTACGTGTACACCGCCACGTCGAGACTCTCTTTCGAAAGTGAGATCACCACCGGCTTGTTGAAGAAGGAAATATCACTGCTAAATTCAGCCGTGATCTTATATACGATACCACCAGGGGCACCTTGGTACTTCCATCCGCCAATCAAGGCTAGTGGAGCGAAGGGAGCCAAAACGAACACACCTGCTATCTACTTGTATTGGACCTTCGACCAGGCATTCTACCTTTGTCGAATCGGAACCAACACCACTGCATTGCGATCGAACAGTTGAGCGGCCGCCGGCCAGCAACTTCCGTGCACAGATCAGATATAGATTCATTCTTCGTACCCGGTTCAGCCTCACAACTCCTCGCGGGTTGGTAAGAAGTCAGTCTTGTTTGGTAAGACAGAATTGGACAAAGAAAAGAGAGTGCTCGACCGGAACAACGGTCAACAAAAACCGCAATTACATAGATAACTGCTTCTCCCCTTCTCCGTCTTTAAGGCTTTAAGCCGAACCGTATGGCGGCTGGAAAGAAAGACGACCTCACCTTCTCGTAAATGGTGTCAGTGAGAGCCGTTTTAGTATCCCCCGTTGACCTTCTTTTGTAGATAGAATCTTCAATGAGTGGAAACAAGCAACCTTACTAAGAAAGGTGCTTGTTGAGTAAGGCCGGCTTTCGAGCCCGAGCCCCCCTTGTATAGGTTGGGTGGTTGAGCGCATCTTTCTGATATTAAAGCTTTCCTTTAGTTTTGAATAAATAAGGGGCGCCTTAGCTAGGAAATTTTTTTGCAGGAGTGCTAACTCGCTCTCTCATCTCGTATAGTATACTCCACTCGCTCCCTTACGTTTTCTTCGCTTGCTTTGAAGTACAAGTCTTATACAGAGCCGCGCTCCTTTAATATGATGAGAAGAAGGGTCGATGTAATTGAGCTTTTCCGCACCAATCCTTATTTACTACTCAATTTTATTGAGGGTGTATAGCTCAGTTGGTAGAGCATTGGGCTTTTAACCTAATGGTCGCAGGTTCAAGTCCTGCTATACCCAAACCTACCTTACACTCTACTATGAGTAAGTAAGGATGCGTAGTTGCGAACAGATCTCTCTCTTCCTACGAATGTGGTTTCGATCCTTTCGGTGATGCCAGAAGTCGTTTTGATATACGATTTTATCTTGTTTCAATTTTATTTATTATTCCTGATCCGGAAGTCACCTTTTCTATTCATAGAGAGATCCAATCCGTCTTCCCTGGCCTCCCTAACACACTCTTTATACGATACGAAAGAAACCTCCCGCCATAGAGAGGTGATCTAAAGTCTGGGTTCCCTCAATCGCCCTCCCTTGAACCTGAACTGGTCGAGAGAGATGAACCCACACCACATTTTACAAATCGAAAGCCCCAACTAGACAGAACCTAAACAACTTCGTTGAGAGCTCCGTGACTGGAAAAAGGGAAAGTCCACCAATGATTGATAGAGGCCGTTTCCCCCCCCCTACCCTACCACCTATAGGCGGCCGTCCGGTTTGCAACGCCTACTACATCTGCCTTTACGATATTTATTATATTTCGTACGTTTCGGATATAGCACGCCCCCCCCCTTTTTTACTATATGAAATCCACACTTTGACACCTGAGATTCCGTAACGAGTAGATACTTCCGCAGGAGCATAATCTATTTTCTGGTTAAATACATTACGAGATGTTTTTCCATACTTTCCGCATTCAGTTCTAGCTATTTCTGCACCTTCTAATCGACCTGAACAACATATACGGACCCCCTCCACCCCCCTTTTCATTACTAATGGAATCTCCTTCACTATTTTATTAAAAATGGAACGAATTGTTTTGTTTTTCGGTTGAAAAGAGATGTCTTGAGCAATCGGAGAAGCACTTTGATAAACAGATTTTATCTTGACTGATTCAATTAACGTATTAGTGTTTGTTCTATTAGACAACAAAGATCGCATTTTTTTCACTTTGTTCAAATAAGAGTTGTGCCCGTACGGAATTCTTCTGTTTCTCAGTATGATCTCTATCAGAATCTCTATTCCCTTTAGCAATTCTCCTATCCTACCCAGGTCTATGAATTTCTCTATCAATTCCATTACCTTATCCTCCTTACCTATGAGGTTCCAACATTTTCTCCTTAATTTACCTAGGAGTTGTTCCCGGGCATCCTCAAAAAAAAGGTTCTTATATACGCCAAGCCCATCCCTTAGAAAAAAAAAGGTAGCACCGAAGAAAGGAAAGAGCGAGATGGTAGTTTTTGTTGTTCCCGCAAAGCGAAGATCATTCGCTTGGCGAATGAAGTGGGTCAACCTCTTTTTGGCTTCGGCCAAACACTTTTTCTCGCTGGTCAAGCTTTCTACAAAAAAAGAAATGCGGGAACGTATTCTCTTTTCTAAGCTTCTTTCCTGTGCATTAGCTCTCCCCATCGTAGATGGTTCAGCTACGCCCGGTGCCACGAAATGATTGAGAACTACGACGGGGTCGAAATTTATTTTGTTTTTTGTATTCAATAAGTATTGCATGACCGAATAATTCAAGGAAGGGCGCACTGTAGGGAGGGTCCTTTTAAGTAGATGACTCGCCGGACCGTTGGAGCGGGACTTCTTTGGAAAAAAGAACTTGAATAACTTACTGAAGGAGTCGTCTTTTTTTATCAGGAACGCTATGTCATTTACAACCCCGGCGTATTTCGGATGCTTGAAGGCCCTGCTGACCCGAAGTTCTTTAGAAAGATTCTTTTTTTTCGATGGTGATCGGTCATGGTATCCATAGCGTTGCTTCTTTTTCGGCCAAATCCTGATTTCGTTTTGCTTCTCCTGATCGTCGAGCCTGATCGACTCGACTCTTTTCCCTGCCTCCCGGCCTTTCACTTCGTTTCGTTCTTCTTCTGTACCGTCGTTTGAATGAAGACACCCGATTGGCCCGACTTTCCCAAATGCCCACCGCCGGCCCTTCTCCTTTCCAGGTCTGGATTTCTCGCGCCGTTTCAGTCGTCGTGGTCGACGGGGAAGAAAGAAATGAATGAATGTTCTTTTGGGAAAATGTAGAATAATACACCTACCGAGACGAAAGCCAAAGGCGAGTCTCGTAGGTGGACGTATCGAACCGAAATAAGATCTCAGATTGACATCTTGATACACTGATTTACCATAATAATAAATAGAGTCAATGGTGACTCCGCCGTGGGAAGAGCCGCTTCCTTCTTGCTTGATAAGGGGGGCTTCCATTCACCAACGCAGACTAAAAGTGCTCTCCGAACCGTGCGGGAAAGTCACCCATCACACGGCTCTCAAACCCAACCTGTGGTGGATCCCGGGAGACAAAGTAAAAGCGCTTGATCTTTTGCCCCATACTTTGAGATGCTCCTCCCCGCCGATCAAGGCCATTAAGGTCGTGATAGGCTTTTCTTTAAGCCGCTATCGTTTGGTTCGGATAAATAAAGTCCCTTCGGTCGGTTCGCTCTGGTGGTCTCCCCTTCTCTTTTCAGAGTTGTTCTGATTTGAGATGAGAAAGTAGCACCGGCCGAGCGCCACGAATGAATAAGAAATTGACAGCAGAGGGAATCATTTTATTCGATCGAGTTCTAGCTAGCAACATGTCGATTACACACCGGAGGTTGGTAAGAACTGAGGGGCAATCCCCCCTAACCTAAGTCGGCCCACCTGCGAAGCAACTGGTACTTGATCGGGCGGGGGGCGGTTTTATTTTGTGCAACGCCCTCGCAGCAGGAAGAGGCGGCTGTCATTTGAAAGGAAAGGCCTTTTGTATAGGGCGTTAAGCACCTGCCCGCCCTGATGAAAAAGCCCCTTTTCTATCTTATTAGTTTAGTAAAGCCTAAAGGCCCTGAAATCAAAAAGTAGCGCTAACGCGCATCCCTTTTCTTGCTCGTTAGCGCAACAGCGTTAGCGCAGCTCAATACCGTTCCTTTATGCCTTTACTAAGATTAGAATCTAAATAGTTGGCCCTTCTTTCTCAAAGTAAACTTTCCCCCTTCTTGCTTTAGTTTGATTGCAGCTAGTGCACTTTTTTAATAAAAATAATAGAAAAAGGTAAAGGCTCTTCTCCTGTTTTATGAATCTACAACCCTCTTTACTGAGCGAGACTACATCCATATCCCTACTAGTGGTTATTCTATTTTTCTATTCTATCATTTGTTTGACAGCTTAAACTAGGCTCCACTTTAGATAGTTCTTTTGGTCTTTATTTAATCAAGATAGGCCAAGGACGCGTCGGAATGCTCGGTAGCTGCTTAGTCTCATCCGAGAGTATAATCTCCTTTATTGCTTTTTTTCTTTGAAAAAAAAGAAAAAAGGGGGTCGATTTAGGCTCCTTTTCCCTTTCACTGCATAGCTGCGCTAGCAGGTACTACGAGCCCTCTGTCCCACGCATCTAACCAGCTCGCGTGGTTCACCGGTTCCACCGAAAACTCTCATTTATTGAAGCGGAGCATAGTGCGCTTTAGGCGCCGAGCGAGAAACTTCTCTTCTTTAGTTTCGGTTTATTCACTGATCTGAAACTTAGCACTTATTTTCTTATTGATTCCAGGAGCGGCGGCATATTCTTGAATGAAGTATATCTGAACCAAATTAGCACTTATCAGATCAGGCTAGGCCTCTCCAGCGGAGCTGGGCGCCAGGCCCTGGATGCGCTAGCGATTGGCACATAAGGGAGTGGTTGCCCGGGTTTCTCCGCCTGGTATCCTGCACCTCGCGTTTATGATATCTACATTCAACCGCGCCCCGGAGACAGGGTCGAAGCACGCCCGCCCAGTGTGCTTCTTTCACGACATGCTCTAGTCCTGGGTGTCTTCCAGTGGTCTTCTAGCCTTAGAAGAAGTCGTGTCCGCCCCGCGGACATCTGCAACGTCCTCCCACGCTTTTTATATTTCAAATACGGGATAAACTGAAGGAAAAGGCTGACCCATTCGGTGACTTTCTCGGTCGCCCTCACTGAACCAACTTGAATCTGAACTACGATTCTGATCAAGTCTTACCGAAATCGGATTTCCCTTTCGCGCCATATGTGCTTATACTTTACTTTTTCTCCCTTTTTATTCCCGGCCCAATATTGTAATAAAACTCTCTAAATGAATTGCAAGGCCGAGGAAAACACTACATTCACCCCGGCGCAGTTCACGTTACAGCTACTTTTTTGTCTGCAACTATACTACGATATTTTATATAATAAAGAGGGATCCTTTTCTCAATTACCTCTAACCTCGTACTATTGGTCGAGTGTCTTAAAACCTCTCCTTATAGTCGAGCTGCCGTAATTCACTCCTATCCTTAACGTCTAGCTCAATTACATCGATCCTGAAGTAGCATCCCGCTCTTAAGGCTTGTTACAGCGCTGAAGCCTAGAAGGAAGATTTTGAACCCCCAACGTGAAAGTTTCCTACGGGCATTTTCGGGGACTAGCCCGTTATGCATTACTCAATGGGGCAATTCCTCGCACATAATTAAGATTAAGGGAGCCATTGAAAGGTGACTAAAACACCAGAAACGGAGACTACCCGAGCTAATGATAGAGGCAAGAACACTTTCCGGCCAAGTCCCATTAATTGATCATAACGATATCGTGGAAATGCTGCACGGACCCATATATATAGAAACAGAAAGAAAATTACCTTACTACTAAACCAGATCGAGCCCGGGATCTTCTTGAAAATGGGAAGATCTAGGAGAGGCGGCCAACCTCCTGGAGAGAGCGATGTGCATGGACCAGGTGAGTAGGGATGCATCTCCGTGGACCGCTCGTTGGGCCTGATAGGTGGTGGTATCACACCCTTCTCAAAGAAACCGTACGTGACACTCTCGCATCATACGGCTCCGTCCCGGAATAAGGACCTTCCCTTTCCTTTGACCAGCGGGTCCTCAAACCAACCTGTCCTCCCCAATTCCGTTTGCCTCGGTAAGCGCGTATGAGAGCAATACTAAACTATGATCTCCTTTTAGAACGAGCATAGTTTAGTATTGCTCTCATAATTCGCCGATAAGGAACACTGTTCCGGGTGCCATGCTCTCGAATCTGAGTGACGTACGTATTATAGGTACGTGCACTTAAAAGATCCCCTTGCGGAGCATGGATAAATCCCCTAATTTCCCTATATTTGGATAGAATGGAATGGGGATGAACCCCATCATCTACCAATGCCGCTTCTACGTACTTCTCTATTACCATTTGAGCGTCGATAATGGATACCATACGCCCTAGGTCGTCACTCCCCCCTAAATTGAGGAGCAAGTACCTATTATAGAGTAGGTAACTTCTCGTCTCATCCGAGATAAGAGGGTGCGCCAATTGGGGTATAATAACCGGTTCCGGTACCGGCGGACCCCCGGGGAGAGGAACAGGTTCTTCCGGCAATTGCACCGGACTAGGCGGGGGCGTGAAAGCATTGCTCCCATCACAATAGGCGATGCAATGAAGTCCTTCTACTACTGTTAAGAAGAAAAAGAGAACGAAATAAATAAATAAATACCAATAGACACGAAATTTCCATAAAGCAAGACTGGAAGAAACAAGGAAGGACACAAGGAGACATCTTACATCGTGAGGCAAGTCTATTAAAAAAGAACAAATGTCCAATTCGAATTGCGCTGCTGCACAATTAAATTATACTGGAGACATGGTGAGGAATAGCCATTCTAGAACAATCATTTGCTTTTGTTTATTCTTTAATACTGCTCTGCTCCCCCAAAAAAAGAGAGACTTAGAACTAAACGAAAGCTTTTCTTGGTTGTTAACCAACAGAATACATCAGCTCGAGAGACCTCTACTAAGAATGAATGATGGTTATAAAATCCCAAAGTAAATAGTAAAATAGACTTGATTATTACATACGATAAATGTGCAGCTGCTTATCCGATTCAATTGCAGCTACTTCGAATTTTTTATGGCGGGGCCGACTTCCCAGAGAGCCCTAGGATTGGATTCATCTCCATATGGAATTGGGTGAGGGATGAACCAGATTGACTAATATGCCCGCAAGAAGGAACTGAAATATTCCTCTAGTCAATATACGAGATAAGCAAAGATCAATCAATAGTAAAGATAGCCACGGGCAGATGTTCTCGACTAATCTGCAGCGGATTCGCCAGTCCCTTATTTCTATGTTGGTGGATAGTGAGCTATTGATGTGGATGGGCTTGATGAGACAAGGTGTTTACTACCTTCCCTCTGCCCGGTAACCACAAAGCCTATGCTTCTGCTACTCATGTTCTTTGCTGCTTTCTTACTTAGATGATTAAGATAATGGAATCCATTCTCTGCCCTGTCTGATATGAATATAATTAGAATCGGGTCAGTCTGCTTTTCCGCTGGATTCTGCTAGCCATTCTTCTCTTTCAACTCTTTCAACGCTTGGCCACTCTATTGTCGCCTGCCAGCCCACCCCCCGGAGGGAACCCCTTCCGCGGTTTACGAACAAACTCCTCAAAGACAGCCCGCTTGCTACTGAACAGCTCTTTGAAAGCCCAACATCGTATGATGTGCCCCTCTCCTTCTCTCATGCTGTAATCCGCGCTGCTTGGAAGGTTCAGACCAATCACTATACTATGCTATGGCATACTCAGTCGAGGGCGTAATGAGACTTTGACGGAGAAGATCTACGATGCTTGTGCATAAACTCCTTTCTATTACCTTTCTCGTTCCCGAAGAAAGCAATTGATGCATCACCTGTGGATAGTTCCGGTAGTTGAGTAATGGGTACGGTCAGGACCCATATGATACCCAAGAGAAGGAAGAACGGAAGATCAAGCCAATCAATCATAATATGTTGGCTTAGGAGTTTGAGTCGTATTATCAATCTTAGCCAGCACGAAAAGCCTAATCAACAAAAAAAGAATAAACGAATAGAAAGAGGGGGTTTACCTATTCCTTTTCCTATAATGCTACGATGCCGGAATCTATATCTGAAGGTATTGCCTTGTCTAGGTCCGTCGAACCGCTTGAGATTGCTCTTACAGGTCGGTCACACCCTTAGCTGGATTCGTCATCCTAATTCTTTCTATAGGCTCCAAGTCGCTGAGCGAGGTCAAAAGCCTCACCCAAAGCTTCAATCCTTCTAATAGGGTCTCTCAACGGGAAGATGGTCAGGCCACCAGACCTATACCCAAAGACAGAGAGTAAGGTCCGACCCCTGAAGTAATATTTCGTTTCTTCTTAAGCACTTGCCCTTTGGTTGCTAAGAACATCGGTAAACGCTTTACAATAAGGCACACGCACCCTATTCATTCCCCGACGACAAGAGATTCAATAGCAAAGCAAGGGATATGAACGCGGGCTATAGGACATGAATATAAAGACCGAATCAGTTCTTTTTGGCCTTAAGCCCGACCTTTCCAAATAGTAGTCTTGCTTTGGCTTTGGCAGGCACGCCACTTGCCTATATAGATTTTACCACCTATGCTTCAGATGCTAAAGTAAGTCTTCCTTCTGAGAAGGATTCATGAAAGGGAACTAGAACTGCCTAGCGTCGATCAATGATTGAATACGCGTCAAGCGAAAGGAATGGGAGTGGCTCAAGGGAGTAATGGGAATGGCATGGGCAACTAGCAAGAGGGGCGAGCTCTAGAGTTCCCGTAGACGCAAAAGAGAAAGATTCTCCACCCTTATAAAGGAATTATCAAGCTAGAGCAAACCTCTATTGGACTTAAAGGCGATTAGAACTTCTAGAATATTCTAAAAAGTGAGCGTAGCTGCATCACCACCCTCAGATCAATCTGTCAGTCTTATTGAAATAGCGGAAGAAAGCCCTTTAAAGGAGTATAAGTTGGAACGGAACCATACGGAGACTTTCCACGAGAACGATTTACCAACCCCACCTGAAGAGCTAGATCAAGAGAAAAGAAGAAAGGTAATCTATCCCGACATTCTGAAGGCTAACTCCTAAAGCAATCACGGTAAGTTCACTTCGGGAATCAATATCACCAGCCATGTCTGCATCTGTATACCCATCCAAATGACCTTTCCATTACCAGCATACCCTTGAAGTGGATTCTCGGGTAAGCGGGTAGGCAAGACAGTAACAGACTGGGTAGTCTGCTGTGCCGCTTGGAATTGGATAGTTACTCATATTCAATAGCAAGGTATTCTCCAAGGCTTAATACTAACTTCATCCCCTCCCCGGTAGGGGCATCAAGAAAGGACATAGCAGGCCGAAAGAGAATCACCAACAATGCTTTTAATCTCTATATTCTATTAGCTGAGATCGGTATCTAGACTAAGAGCTGTCTTTCTCTTTTCTTCTTTCCACTGGCCAGTACGGATTCCTCTGACAATCTTTGCTTGGCTTTTCAAGGTTTGAACTCCTTATTGAAGAGTGGAACTTGCTTGACTGGAATGAGACTAACAGTCCGGTATACAAACCTTGCCTTGGTTGACTGCCGATCAACGACTAGGGATCTTCTAGCTAATCATTCCATTCTAAAGCTGTTAGCTAAGCATGTCAGAACTCATTTCCTGGTATGAAAGCCCGAGCTAGTCTTCTTCCCGCTGGCCGCTACTAATAAGATAAGACGAACCATTACCTTTCCTTCGGCGTGATGTCAAAAAACTCCTGTAGAAGCTCTCCGATTCGTCCAGGAAGCGGTGCTTTAGTTGCCGGTGTTGGGGTCAGTTAATCAGTAACTGGTGTGGGTGTTATATCATCAACCGCTGATGGTGATCTTATCCGATCTTAGTAAAAATCCTAATGCAAGAAGGGGGTTTTATTCCATAGGAGCGGAGTAGCGAAAGAAGGAGTTAGACTTCTTATAACATAAAAATAGAATAGAATAACAGTTTACAAGCTCTCCTTAAACAGGAAGTCAAGCATTATATACAATACCACCATCTGGCTTGGAGCACGCGAAATGCTTACTTGCTCTCATGTTCGCCGCACATACGGCATTACCTAATGGGTAAGACCATATATACCTGGGGAGTAAACCATTTAAAGATCCTTGTGACCAAAGCAAAGAATGAACGCCCGACTCGCTAAATGGTCAATACTGCTCTCACAGTATGACATAATATTCGTACCACAAAAGGCCGTGAAAGGACAGGCGCTGTGATCGGAACTTCTTTCTCTTTGAACCACTCAGGTTCTATTATATATATATATATATATAATCTAAGGCGCGAAGCAGCTCTTCTTATGTAACCTTATTCTATGACTATCCAATAAGACCATCTTCCTCGCCCGAGAACTGTGGGGATTTAAAATAAGGTTGGGCACATCCAATCCATATCTTGTCAGGTTTTGCTTTCAGCAAATCGATTTCTACTTGCAATCTAGCCATACTTGGCCGTTTGAGCAATTGAGTAGCCGCATCCAGTCGCAGTGGCATTCCTACCGTAGAGGGAATTGCAAAGAAAGCATCCCCAGCGGATGCTAACGTTGGAGTTTTTGGTCCAATTAATGTAATGTACAGTTTTAAGATGATGATGATTAGCACACATTATAAGAGTAGAGTAGTTTATGAATGCCTTCGTGGTGGACTTGATTTTACCAAAGATGAGATCGTCTTCCTTGGAAGCACCGCCCGATTGAGTTCGCCAGGAACTTCCCCATTGTAAGGATCAAGGTTTGGAAGGATTGGGATAGTAACCCGCCCTATAAGATAAGCCTACCTTGTCCCCGCCAAACCAGCAAGGAGTCAGTCCGCCAATGGCACCTCCGAAAGCAATTCTTCGTCAGGTTGAGAAGCTTTGCTCCAATTTATTATGGGCCAGGGATGATTCGAATTTGAAAAGGAAAGTCCTAAAAGAAAGGAATGAAAGGCCGTGGTGACATCCCCCTATTCTCCTAATTCTGACTATTCTATTGAAGCTCTTAGCTAAGTGGATGTATTTGGCTTAGTCTTAAACTCCGATGGACGGATCAACTCCCGGGAAAGACTCCTCAAAGTCTGAAACCCAAAACTACAACGGATCAACAGACGATTCGGGGACAGAACCTGGCTCGGAGACAACGGAATGGCTTGTCCCAGTAAAAAAATGCCTAACAAAGCGCCTATTTTGAGCTCTAGCGGGTGTTCCCAGTCCTGATTGATTGTCCCTCTTTCCTTTAAGAAAGAGTCTTTATGATAGACGATTCCTCCTCGGAAATTCAAGAATTCAAGCCGATGAAGCCAATATGTTCTCCTAGCCTGGAATGGAACTAATTTTATACTGTATTATGTTTGTTTTGGCCCTTTTGGCCTTTCATATTCTTTTTCCAGCTGGGGTGGAAACTGGTAATTTTTCTAAGAAGAGTAAGGAAAGGAGGAACCCTAGTGAAGGGCTTGACCGGTGTCACTACCCCGCTTCCCAAGGCCAGAAGTCTTTTTCATTCCCTGTACATTCGCTTAAGTATTAGTTCAATTCTTTGACTCGACTTGCTCAATAGAGGCTAAATCCGCTCACTTCACGGGAAAAGCAATAGCGGAGGAGCCTAGGGATAGCACTGCTAGGAATAGAGAGCAAAATTCCTTTTTAAGATGATGTTACGCGGCGTTCAGAACCAGTCTTGAAGTGAATGAATTAGAAAGAATAAAGATGTTTTTTTCAAAATTCCTCGGTAGTACTCTCGGTGCTTTTGTAGCCATGTTATTTTCGAGTTTTATAGGATCAGAAGGAAAAGGTTTGAATCTAGTGCTTTTTGCAATACTAATTTTGAGCCTGAGCTTTCTCTTTCGTCTTTATTCTTTAAGTTTGTATATAAGGTATGGCTTTAGCCTTGTATTTCTTTTGTATGTATCGCTTTTTTGTGTCGCCTCCCTCTTTTGCTATTGTATCCGTATCTATGTAGTTTCGAACATAGGTTTTTTATTTTCATATGTGTTGACAGTGTTTATGGGGACTTGTGGGGTTTCGGGGTCGGGTGGGCAAATCATTCCCCATTCCAGCCCATCAAACTCCTCAGAAGAAGATTCATTCGGGCTCCAGGTGCTGTCGGAGCCTTGGCCCGTGACTCACAATTTAGCCTATGAATCTTCGCTGATAAATCGTATTTTGTCGCTGGAAAACGACAATTGCATTTTTCTCCTTGATAAAGAGAGGGGGGAATATTGGGCAGAACTAAAAAGTGAACTGGACAATTGTCCCTCTCAGAAGGAATATAACCGATTACTCGAGTTCGAGAATAGGGATCTCCAGATCCGGGAGCTGAAACACTCTTGTTATTCTCAGTTTCAGCGAGTTCTTTCTGAAAGTCCTGTCTTGGAGGAAAATGCCCCCTACAATCCTGGAGAAGCCTTTATCGACTTTTTGGATGAAAAACGCCGTGAACTTGACCAAGAAGGCGGAACTACATTACTAAAAGACCATAGAGAACTCGCCTTTTTGAATCTACTTTCACACGATCTGCGAACACATGGCCAAAACTCCATCTATATCAATATTATACTTGGTAAATGATATAATAAGGGTAGGAATATACGAGATATCGATCAAGAAGTCGACGAGAGGAATAGAGTTGGATTTACTGAATACTAGAGTAGTTAGGACTTGGTTTTTCACTATGCAATGTTTTCATGGTCTTTTCTTTTTGTCGGTATGCCGCTCCGCGAACAAAGGAGTGCCACGCACGAGCGAAGCAAAAAGAAAGAAAGGGGAATTCTTCTATTTTTTTGGAGAAGTGGTTTGATTGCGTATTTAATATACATCCATGTCTTTCTTGTGAAACTAACTAGGACAAAATTTTTACATGTCTTTTTTTTCGTTTTTACAACCTTCTTTTTTGATGTCAAAGCCCAGGAGTTACGCGCAAATTCTCATTGGATCTCGGTTGTTCTTAACAGCGATGGCTATTTATTTAAGTCTTCGGGTAGCACCACTAGATCTTCAACAAGGTGGAAATTCTCGTATTCCGTATGTACATGTTCCTGCGGCTCGGATGAGTATTCTTGTTTATATCGCAACGGCTATAAACACTTTCTTGTTCCTATTAACAAAGCATCCCCTTTTTCTTCGCTCTTCCGGAACCGGTATAGAAATGGGTGCTTTTTTTACGTTGTTTACCTTAGTTACTGGGGGGTTTCGGGGAAGACCTATGTGGGGCACCTTTTGGGTGT